GCCAACGTAGCTTAACTAAAGCATAACACTGAAGATGTTAAGATGGACCCTAGAAAGCCCCGTAAGCACAAAAGCTTGGTCCTGACTTTACTGTCAGCTTTGGTTAAATTTATACATGCAAGTGTCCGCTCCCCTGTGAGAATGCCCTACATATTTCCTTTCATGGAAAAAAGGAGCAGGTATTAGGCACGACCCTACGTCCGCCCATGACGCCTTGCTTAGCCACACCCCCACGGGGATCCAGCAGTAATAAACATTAAGCAATAAGTGCAAACTTGACTTAGTTAAAACCAAGAGGGCCGGTAAAACTCGTGCCAGCCACCGCGGTTATACGAGAGGCCCGAGTTGACAAACACCGGCGTAAAATGTGGTTAATATACAGTATTACTAAAGTCAAACACCTTCAAAACTGTTATACGCACTTGAAGGCAGGAGGCCCTACCACGAAAGTGACTTTAAAAACTATTATCCCACGAAAGCTAGGAGACAAACTGGGATTAGATACCCCACTATGCCTAGCCCTAAACACAAGTGATTAAGTACATCCCTTGCTTGCCAGGGAACTACGAGCCCCAGCTTAAAACCCAAAGGACTTGGCGGTGCTTTAGACCCACCTAGAGGAGCCTGTTCTAGAACCGATAACCCCCGTTCAACCTCACCCTCTCTTGTTTTTCCCGCCTATATACCGCCGTCGTCAGCTTACCCTGTGAAGGATTAATAGTAAGCATAATTGGCACAGCCCAAAACGCCAGGTCGAGGTGTAGCGTACGAGAGGGGAAGAAATGGGCTACATTTACTGATCCAGTAAATACGGACAATGTCCTGCAATAAACATTTGAAGGAGGATTTAGCAGTAAGGCGGGAAATAGAGTGCCCCCCTGAAACTGGCCCTGAAGCGCGCACACACCGCCCGTCACTCTCCCCAAATAAACTAGCAAATAAATAAACAACAAATATTAACAAGGGGAGGCAAGTCGTAACATGGTAAGTGTACCGGAAGGTGCACTTGGAAAAATCAGAGTGTAGCTAAAACAGAATAGCATCTCCCTTACACCGAGAAGATGCCCGTGCAAATCGGGCCGCACTGACTACTGTTCTTAACAGCTAGCCCCTCCCCCCAAAAACAACAACCAACATTAATAACCCCTTATTTCCTAAAAGTACATAAACAAATCATTTTACCCCCTTAGTATGGGCGACAGAAAAGGACCAAGGCGCAATAGAAAAAGTACCGCAAGGGAAAGCTGAAAGAGAAATGAAACAACCCAGTAAAGATTAATAAAGCAGAGACATAACCTCGTACCTTTTGCATCATGACTTAGCTAGTCCCCCTCAAGCAAAGTGCCCTTTAGTTTGAAGCCCCGAAACTGAGCGAGCTACTCCAAGGCAGCCTATTTAGGGCAAACCCGTCTCTGTAGCAAAAGAGTGGGAAGATCTTTGAGTAGAGGTGACAGACCTACCGAGCCCAGTTATAGCTGGTTGCCTATAAAATGAATAGAAGTTCAGCCTTTAAACTTCTTTTATCCACAATGTTTTTACTATACGTGAAACCGAGAAGCTTAAAGAGTTATTCAAAGGGGGAACAGCCCCTATGAAAAAAGATACAACTTTAGTGGCAGGCTAAAGATCATAACCGCACAAGGAATTATATTTTAGTGGGCCTAAAAGCAGCCACCCATAAAGAAAGCGTTAAAGCTCAAATATAAAAACCCCATAATTTCGACCACACCATCTTAAGCCACCATAGCAATAATAGGCCTTTTCATGTTAACATGAAAGAGAAACTGCTATTATGAGTAATAAGAGGACTGCTCCTCTCCATAACATCTGTGTATATCAGAACGAACCCCCACTGAAAATTAACGCTCCCAACTCCAACGAGGGCATTGGGTTACCCCAGCATACACTAGAAAGCCCCCCAAAAACAAGCGTTAACCCTACACAGGAGTGTTTTAGGAAAGACTAAAAGAAAAAGAAGGAACTCGGCAAACACTGGCCTCGCCTGTTTACCAAAAACATCGCCTCTTGCACAATAAACTAAAGTATAAGAGGTCCCGCCTGCCCTGTGACACAATAGTTTAACGGCCGCGGTATTTTGACCGTGCGAAGGTAGCGTAATCACTTGTCTTTTAAATGGAGACCTGTATGAATGGCATAACGAGGGCTAAGCTGTCTCCTTTTTCTAGTCAATGAAATTGATCTTCCCGTGCAGAAGCGGGAATACACACATAAGACGAGAAGACCCTATGGAGCTTAAAACACAAGGCAGATCACGTAAAACCACCCATATTAAAGGAGATAACAAAATGAATCCTGCCCTTATGTTTTTGGTTGGGGCGACCGCGGGGCAACAAAAATCCCCCACGTGGAATGGAGGACTTCTCCCTAAAACAAGAGCCACAGCTCAAACAAGCAGAACATCTGACCAACAAGATCCGGCTCATAGGCCGATCAACGGACCGAGTTACCCTAGGGATAACAGCGCAATCCCCTTTTAGAGCCCATATCGACAAGGGGGTTTACGACCTCGATGTTGGATCAGGACATCCTAATGGTGCAGCCGCTATTAAGGGTTCGTTTGTTCAACGATTAAAGTCCTACGTGATCTGAGTTCAGACCGGAGAAATCCAGGTCAGTTTCTATCTATGAGTGCTCTTTTCTAGTACGAAAGGACCGAAAAGAGGGGGCCCATGCTTTAGGTATGCCCCACCCTTACCTGGTGAAGACAACTAAAGCAGGTAAAAGGACAACCCATCCAGCCTAAGAAAAAGGCATGTTAAGGTGGCAGAGCTCGGATAGTGCAAAAGACCTAAGCCCTTTAAACAGAGGTTCAAGTCCTCTCCTTAACTATGATTTCAACTATTATAACCCACATTATCAACCCCCTTGCCTATATTGTCCCAGTTCTTCTAGCAGTTGCATTCCTCACCCTCCTAGAACGGAAAGTTTTAGGATATATACAACTACGTAAAGGCCCTAATATTGTAGGGCCTTACGGACTTCTCCAGCCCATCGCAGATGGTGTGAAGCTATTTATTAAAGAGCCAGTTCGCCCCTCCACATCTTCTCCTGTATTATTTCTGCTCGCCCCCATGCTTGCCCTAACCCTGGCCCTTACACTATGGGCCCCAATACCTCTTCCTCATCCTGTTACCGACCTCAACCTAAGCATCTTGTTTATTTTAGCCCTCTCAAGTCTTGCTGTTTACTCAATTCTAGGCTCAGGCTGAGCATCAAATTCTAAGTATGCTTTAATTGGAGCCCTGCGAGCAGTGGCTCAAACCATTTCCTATGAAGTTAGCCTGGGACTAATTCTTCTTAGCACCATTATCTTTACAGGCGGGTTTACCCTTCAAATGTTTAACGTAACACAAGAAAGCATCTGACTTGTTCTCCCCGCCTGGCCTTTAGCAGCTATATGATACATCTCAACCCTAGCGGAGACCAATCGTGCACCCTTTGACCTCACAGAAGGAGAGTCCGAGCTAGTCTCAGGCTTTAATGTAGAATATGCAGGGGGCCCCTTTGCACTATTTTTTCTTGCAGAGTATGCAAATATTCTTCTGATAAATACACTGTCTGCTACTTTATTTATTGGCGCCTCCCACTTCCCCCACTACCCTGAACTCACATCTATTAATTTAATATTTAAAGCGGCCCTGTTGTCTGTACTTTTCTTATGAGTTCGCGCATCATACCCCCGATTTCGGTATGATCAACTTATACACCTCATTTGAAAAAATTTTCTTCCTCTAACATTAGCCCTTGTAGTCTGACACCTGTCCCTCCCGCTAGCCTTGGCAGGCCTTCCCCCACAACTATAGCCCAGGAGCCGTGCCTGAAGCAAAGGGCCACTTTGATAGAGTGTATCATGAGGGTTAAAGTCCCTCCAGCTCCTTTAGAAGAAGGGACTCGAACCCTACCTGAAGAGATCAAAACTCTTAGTGCTTCCACTACACCACTTCCTAGTAAAGTCAGCTAATTAAGCTTTTGGGCCCATACCCCAAACATGTTGGTTAAACCCCTTCCTTTGCTAATGAATCCCTACACCCTCCTCCTCCTTTTTTTTGGCCTACTACTAGGTACGACTATTACAATAACCAGCTCCCACTGGCTCCTGGCATGAATAGGACTAGAAATCAACACCCTAGCCATTATCCCCCTAATAGCCCAACAGCATCACCCCCGAGCAATTGAAGCTACCACAAAATACTTTTTAACCCAAGCAACAGCTGCCGCAACATTGCTTTTTGCCAGCGTAACTAATGCATGATTAACCGGACAATGAGACATTCAACTCATAACCCACCCAGTCCCAACAACTATAATTGTGCTAGCACTTTCACTTAAAATTGGCCTAGCACCCCTCCACACTTGACTCCCTGAAGTCCTACAGGGACTAGACCTTACCACAGGCCTAATTTTATCCACCTGACAAAAACTGGCCCCTTTTGCTCTACTACTTCAAATTCCCCTACAAAACCAAGAGCTGCTAATTATTTTGGGGCTAGCTTCAACCCTTGTTGGGGGCTGAGGAGGGTTAAATCAAACACAACTACGGAAAATCCTAGCATACTCCTCAATTGCGCACCTAGGCTGAATAATTGTGGTACTTCAATTTGCCCCCTCCCTAACACTGCTGGCCTTGCTAACTTATTTAATCATAACATCTTCAGCCTTCTTAACTTTTAAATTCAACAATTCAACCAACATCAACTCTCTCGCAATATCATGAGCTAAAGCACCAATCCTAACAGCCACTGCCCCCCTCATCCTGCTATCCCTCGGAGGCTTACCCCCTATAACAGGCTTCATGCCAAAGTGACTTATCCTTCAAGAGCTCACTAAACAGCACCTCCCTGCAACTGCTGTTATTGCAGCTCTAACCGCCCTTCTAAGCCTGTACTTCTACCTGCGCCTCTCTTATGCTATAACACTTACCATTACCCCTAATAATAATGCAGGAGTAGCCCCATGACGGCTCCCAACATCTCACCCCTCCCTCCCAATTGTTTTATTCACCACTTCTACCATCCTCCTCTTACCCCTCACCCCAGCAATTACAACACTGATTGCTCTTTAACAGAGGCTTAGGATAACACCAGACCAAGGGCCTTCAAAGCCCTAAGTGGGAGTGAAAATCTCTCAGCCTCTGGTTAAGACTTGCAGGACACTAACCCACATCTTCTGCATGCAAAACAGACGCTTTAATTAAGCTAAAGCCTTTCTAGGCGGGAAGGCCTCGATCCTACAAACTCTTAGTTAACAGCTAAGCGCTCAAACCAGCGAGCATCCGCCTATGTCTTTCCCCCGCCTGCGGGCGGAAAGCGGGGGAAAGCCCCGGCAGACGCTAGTCTGCTACTTAAGATTTGCAATCCTACATGTAAAACACCTCAAGGCTTGGTAAAAAGAGGATTTAAACCTCTGTCTATGGGGCTACAATCCACCGCTTAAGCTCTCAGCCATTTTACCTGTGGCAATCACACGCTGATTTTTTTCGACCAACCATAAAGACATTGGCACCCTCTATCTAGTATTTGGTGCCTGAGCCGGAATAGTGGGAACAGCTTTAAGCCTTCTCATCCGGGCCGAACTTAGCCAACCCGGGGCCCTACTGGGCGATGACCAAATTTACAATGTAATTGTTACAGCCCATGCGTTTGTAATGATTTTCTTTATAGTAATGCCAATTATGATTGGAGGTTTTGGAAACTGACTAATTCCCCTAATGATTGGTGCGCCTGACATGGCCTTCCCCCGTATAAATAATATGAGCTTTTGACTTCTTCCCCCCTCATTCCTGCTTCTACTAGCATCCTCTGGCGTTGAAGCCGGGGCCGGGACTGGGTGAACTGTTTACCCTCCCCTGGCAGGTAATCTAGCACATGCTGGGGCCTCTGTAGACCTAACCATCTTTTCACTGCACCTCGCAGGTGTCTCGTCTATTTTGGGAGCCATTAATTTTATTACTACAATCCTAAATATAAAACCCCCGGCCATCTCACAGTATCAGACCCCCTTATTTGTGTGAGCCGTCCTAATTACGGCCGTTTTACTACTCTTGTCTCTTCCCGTCCTTGCAGCAGGAATTACCATGCTTCTCACAGATCGAAACTTAAACACCACCTTTTTCGACCCGGCAGGGGGAGGGGATCCAATTTTATATCAACACTTATTCTGATTCTTCGGACACCCCGAAGTCTACATTCTTATTTTACCCGGATTTGGAATAATCTCTCATATCGTAGCCTACTATGCTGGCAAAAAAGAACCTTTTGGCTACATAGGAATGGTCTGAGCTATAATGGCCATTGGCCTTCTTGGCTTCATTGTGTGAGCACACCACATGTTTACGGTAGGAATAGATGTTGACACACGAGCATACTTCACATCTGCCACAATAATCATTGCCATCCCAACGGGGGTAAAAGTCTTCAGCTGACTTGCCACCCTTCATGGAGGGGCCATCAAATGAGAAACACCCCTTCTATGATCCCTGGGGTTTATTTTCCTCTTTACAGTGGGCGGCCTAACCGGCATTGTTTTAGCCAACTCGTCCCTGGATATTATGCTTCATGACACCTACTATGTTGTAGCCCATTTCCACTATGTCCTATCAATAGGAGCAGTCTTTGCTATTATGGCAGGATTTGTTCACTGATTCCCCCTTCTCTCAGGCTATACACTTCATTCCACGTGATCAAAAATTCACTTTGGAGTAATATTTGTAGGAGTAAATTTAACTTTCTTCCCCCAACACTTCCTAGGCCTTGCTGGAATACCACGACGATATTCAGACTATCCAGATGCCTATACCCTATGAAACACAGTCTCCTCCCTGGGCTCCCTAATCTCTCTAACAGCTGTAATTATATTCCTATTCATTATTTGAGAAGCATTTGCCGCCAAACGAGTTGTTTCATCAGTGGAACTAACTGCAACAAATATCGAATGACTGCACGGCTGCCCTCCTCCCTACCACACATTTGAAGAGCCTGCCTTTGTGCAAGTTCAACAAGCCCACTAACGAGAAAGGGAGGAGTCGAACCCCCATAGACTAGTTTCAAGCCAGTCACATAGCCACTCTGTCACTTTCTTAATAAGGTACTAGTATAGCCCGCCAGTACACTGCTTTGTCAAGGCAGAAGCGTGGGTTAAAACCCCACGTACCTTGCTAATGGCCCACCCCTCACAACTAGGTTTTCAAGATGCAGCATCACCTGTGATAGAAGAGCTTCTTCACTTTCATGACCACGCCTTAATAATTGTTTTTCTTATTAGCACCCTAGTCCTTTACATTATTGTGGCTATAGTATCAACTAAATTAACAAATATGTATATTTTGGACTCCCAAGAAATCGAAATTATCTGAACAATTCTTCCTGCAATCATCCTTATTCTGATTGCACTCCCCTCACTGCGCATTCTTTACCTGATGGATGAAATTAATAACCCCCACCTCACAGTAAAAGCAATTGGACATCAATGATATTGAAGCTACGAGTATACCGACTACCAAGAAATTGCCTTTGACTCTTACATAATCCCCACACAAGACCTGACACCCGGCCAATTCCGACTTTTAGAAGTAGATCATCGAATGGTTGTTCCCACAGAAGCCCCTGTTCGAGTTTTAGTCACTGCAGAAGATGTTCTCCACTCATGAGCAGTCCCCGCCCTTGGTGTAAAAATGGACGCAGTCCCCGGCCGCCTAAATCAAACAGCCTTTATTGCCTCACGACCTGGAGTATTCTATGGCCAGTGTTCAGAAATTTGTGGTGCAAACCACAGCTTTATGCCTATTGTAGTAGAAGCAGTCCCCTTAAAATACTTCCAAGACTGATCCACCTTAATGCTTGAAGACGCCTCGCTAAGAAGCTAAATCGGACCCCAGCGTCAGCCTTTTAAGCTGAAGATTGGTGCCTTCCAACCACCCCTAGCGAAATGCCCCAGCTAAACCCCTCCCCCTGATTTGCTATTTTAATCTTCTCCTGACTAGTATTTTTAACCATTGTTGTACCTAAAACATTAAATCATTTATTCCCCAATGAGCCTACAGCCCAGAGCACACAAATAACTAAAACCAACCCTTGAAACTGACCATGATAAATGATAACAAGCTTTTTTGATCAATTTATAAGCCCAACCTTCCTGGGAGTTCCCCTAATAGCACTAGCCTTCGTCCTTCCTTGATTACTCTTCCCCTCCCCTGCTCCCCGATGACTAAACAACCGCCTTTTAACACTCCAAGGATGATTTATTAATCGATTTACATCCCAATTACTCCTGCCAATTAATGTAGGGGGACATAAATGAGCCCTAATCCTGGCCTCCTTAATGATTTTCCTTATTTCTTTAAATATGCTAGGCCTCCTACCTTACACTTTTACTCCTACAACACAGCTTTCTTTAAATATAGGACTTGCCGTACCCCTGTGACTTGCAACAGTACTCATTGGGCTCCGAAATCAACCCACAGCAGCCTTGGGCCACCTGCTCCCAGAAGGCACACCAGTCCCTCTAATCCCTGTCTTAATTATTATCGAAACAATTAGCTTATTCATTCGCCCTCTTGCCCTAGGTGTCCGACTAACTGCTAACTTAACAGCAGGCCACTTACTAATACAACTTATTGCCACAGCTGCATTTGTTCTTCTGCCCCTTATACCTGCAGTTGCAATTCTAACCTCAGTTGTACTCCTGCTTCTAACAATCTTAGAAGTAGCAGTTGCCATAATTCAAGCCTACGTCTTTGTACTCCTAATGAGCCTCTATTTACAAGAGAATGTTTAATGGCCCACCAAGCGCACGCATACCACATAGTAGACCCCAGCCCGTGACCCCTTACAGGAGCAATCGCCGCACTCTTAATGACATCCGGCCTTGCTATCTGATTCCACTATAATACAATAACCCTTATTGTCTTAGGCACTATTCTTCTTCTTCTAACAATATACCAATGATGACGAGACATTGTCCGAGAAGGAACATATCAAGGCCACCACACACCCCCTGTTCAAAAAGGCCTTCGATACGGAATAATTTTATTTATTACATCAGAGGTCTTCTTTTTTCTTGGCTTTTTCTGAGCCTTCTTTCACTCAAGCCTGGCACCTACCCCTGAGATTGGGGGCTGCTGACCCCCCACAGGAATTATACCCTTAGACCCATTTGGTGTACCCCTATTAAATACTGCTGTACTACTTGCTTCTGGTGTGACCGTAACATGAGCACACCACAGCATTATGGAGGGCGAACGAAAACAAGCAATTCAAAGCCTAGCACTAACAATTTTACTAGGATGCTACTTTACTTTTCTTCAAGCAATAGAATACTATGAAGCCCCCTTTACAATTGCCGATGGTGTTTATGGCTCTACCTTTTTTGTAGCAACCGGGTTCCACGGCCTTCACGTAATTATTGGAACCACCTTCCTGGCCGTCTGCCTACTGCGACAAATCAACTACCACTTCACAGTTGAACACCACTTTGGCTTTGAAGCAGCTGCCTGATACTGACACTTTGTTGATGTAGTCTGACTTTTCCTTTATATCTCTATCTACTGATGAGGCTCATATCTTTCTAGTACTAATGCTAGTATTAGTGACTTCCAATCACCAGGTCTTGGTTAAAATCCAAGGAAAGATAATGAATCTAATTACTACTGTAATTTTTATTGCTACAGCCCTCTCAGCAGTTCTCGCAATTGTCTCTTTTTGACTCCCCCTTATTACACCAGATCAAGAAAAAACATCCCCCTATGAGTGTGGCTTTGACCCCCTAGGATCAGCCCGCCTTCCTTTTTCCATACGATTCTTTCTAGTTGCTATTCTTTTTCTTCTTTTTGACCTTGAAATTGCATTACTCTTGCCCCTGCCCTGAGGGGACCAACTCCCAACTCCTCTGTCTACATTCTTCTGGGCGACTTTCCTCCTAGTTTTACTCACACTAGGCCTAATTTATGAATGATTCCAAGGGGGCCTAGAGTGGGCTGAATAGGTAATTATTTTAATCAAAATATTTGATTTCGGCTCAAAAGATCGTGGTTAAAGTCCATAATTACCCAATGACTCCTACACATTTTGCTTTTTCAACAGCATTCATTCTGGGCCTAGCGGGCCTTGCATTTCACCGAGCCCACCTCCTGTCTGACTTATTATGCTTAGAAGGTATAATATTATCCCTATTCTTAGCCTTGTCATTATGGATACTCGAACTCAATACAACAAACTTCTCAGCTTCCCCAATACTCCTTCTGGCCTTCTCTGCCTGTGAAGCAAGCGCCGGACTAGCTCTTCTAGTCGCCACTGCCCGCACACACGGCACAGACCGCCTACAAAACCTCAACCTCCTGCAATGCTAAAAGTACTAATTCCAACAATTATGCTAATCCCTGCCACATGACTTTCCCCCAAAAACATTATCTGACCCACAGCCTTAGCATACAGCCTAACAATTGCCCTTATTAGCCTCTCTTGGCTCTCCAGCCCGTGTGACACTGGCTGACTCTCAGTTAACTCCTATATAGCACTTGACCCCTTATCTACCCCCCTGCTAGTTTTAACTTGTTGACTCCTCCCTCTAATAATTCTCGCCAGCCAAAATCACATAACCAATGAGCCCATCAACCGACAACGAATATATATCACCCTGCTAACCTCCCTCCAAATCTTCCTCATTGTGGCCTTCTCAGCAACAGAAATTCTTCTCTTTTATGTTATATTTGAAGCAACCCTTGTTCCCACCCTAATTCTGATCACTCGATGGGGAAACCAGGCAGAACGCCTTAATGCTGGTACCTACTTTTTATTCTACACACTGGCCGGCTCCCTGCCCCTGCTAGTCGCCCTTCTTCTCCTGCAAAACAGCACAGGGAGCCTGTCCCTTTTAACACTACACTACGTGCCATCCTTTCCAATAAACTCCTTTGCCGATAAGTTTTGGTGGGCCGGCTGCCTTGTTGCTTTCCTGGTTAAAATGCCCCTCTATGGAATGCATCTTTGACTTCCAAAAGCACATGTTGAAGCCCCTATTGCTGGCTCAATAGTCCTCGCTGCTGTTTTACTAAAACTTGGCGGGTATGGCATAATACGAATAATAACAGTCCTTGAACCACTGACTAAAGAACTGAGCTATCCCTTCATCATTTTAGCCCTATGAGGAGTAATCATGACTGGCTTAATCTGCCTACGACAAACAGACCTTAAGTCACTAATTGCCTACTCATCAGTAGGCCACATAGGCCTAGTAGCAGGAGGAATTTTAATTCAAACCCCCTGGGGATTTACGGGTGCACTAATTCTAATAATTGCTCACGGACTTACCTCCTCTGCCCTATTTTGCCTAGCAAATACAAATTATGAACGTATACACACCCGGACGATAGTACTAGCCCGAGGAATACAAATAGCCCTCCCCCTTATAACCTCATGATGATTTATTGCCAGCCTAGCAAACCTTGCCCTTCCTCCCCTTCCCAACCTCATGGGGGAACTAATGATTATTACCTCATTATTTAACTGGTCATGAACTACAATTGCCCTTACTGGAGCTGGCACACTCATTACTGCTGGTTACTCCCTCTATATGTTCCTTATAACACAGCGAGGCCCCCTGCCTTCCCACATAATGGCAATTGACCCTTCACACACACGAGAGCATCTTCTCCTAGCCCTTCATCTCTTACCCCTCCTTCTTTTAATTACGAAGCCCGAACTCATCTGAGGGTGAACCTACTGTAGGCATAGTTTAACGAAAATACTAGATTGTGATTCTAGGGACAGGGGTTAAAACCCTCTTGCCCACCGAGGGGGGCTGGCCAGCAACGAAGACTGCTAACCCTCGTAACCTCGGTTGAACTCCGGAGCCCCCTCGAAAGCTTTTAAAGGATAACAGCTCATCCATTGGTCTTAGGAACCAAAAACTCTTGGTGCAAATCCAAGTAGAAGCTATGCACTTCACCCCTATAATAATAACTTCCAGCATTATGCTTATCTTTGGCCTTCTTTCTTATCCCCTGCTCACAACGCTTACTCCAAAACCAAAAGACAGCTCTTGGTCTTTACTCCAAGTAAAAACAGCAGTTAAATTAGCGTTTTTCATCAGCCTCCTTCCCTTATTTTTATTTCTCTCTGAAGGGGCAGAAACAGTAATCACCAACTGAAACTGAATAAATACTCTTACCTATGATGTTAACATCAGCCTAAAGTTTGATTTCTACTCAATCATCTTCACCCCTGTGGCTCTTTATGTGACCTGGTCTATTTTAGAGTTTGCTTCATGATATATACATGCCGACCCAAATATAAACCGCTTTTTTAAATACCTGCTCACTTTTTTAATTGCAATAATTATCCTCGTAACTGCAAACAACATATTTCAAATCTTTATTGGCTGAGAAGGGGTCGGGATTATATCCTTTCTCCTAATTGGCTGGTGGTATGGTCGAGCAGATGCAAACACAGCAGCCCTTCAAGCAGTACTCTACAACCGAGTTGGCGATATCGGACTAATCTTTGCAATAGCTTGAATAGCCACAAACCTTAACTCATGAGAAATGCAGCAAATTTTTTCAGCATCACACAACCTGGACCTCACCTACCCTATTCTTGGGCTAATTCTTGCCGCCACCGGTAAATCAGCCCAATTTGGCCTTCATCCTTGATTACCCTCTGCCATGGAGGGTCCCACGCCGGTCTCTGCCCTACTGCACTCAAGTACTATAGTCGTTGCCGGAATTTTTCTATTAGTGCGAATAAGCCCACTAATAGAAACCAACCCCTTGGCCCTAACTACATGCCTATGCCTAGGCGCATTAACAACCTTATTTACTGCAACTTGTGCCCTCACTCAAAATGATATTAAAAAAATTGTTGCTTTTTCAACATCAAGCCAGCTAGGCCTAATAATAGTAACAATTGGACTTAATCAACCACAACTTGCATTTCTTCACATCTGTACCCACGCCTTCTTCAAAGCCATACTATTCTTGTGCTCGGGCTCCATTATTCATAGCCTTAATGACGAACAGGATATTCGTAAAATAGGAGGCATACACCACCTCACCCCGTTCACCTCCTCTTGCCTAACAATTGGAAGCCTCGCCCTAACAGGCACCCCTTTCCTAGCAGGGTTCTTTTCAAAAGATGCTATTATTGAAGCCCTAAATACCTCTTACCTTAATGCCTGAGCCCTAACGCTAACCCTCCTTGCAACTTCTTTTACTGCCATCTACAGCCTTCGAGTAGTTTTCTTTGTATCAATGGGCCACCCCCGATTTAACTCTCTCTCCCGAATTTATGAAAACAACAGCGCAGTAATTAATCCCATTAAACGCCTCGCATGAGGAAGCATCATCGCAGGGCTTTTAATTACTTCAAATATTATCCTCCCCAAAACACCTATTATGACCATGCCCCCCATATTAAAGCTTTCTGCTTTACTGGTCACAGTTACTGGGCTACTACTTGCCCTAGAACTTGCCAACCTCACTACTAAACAATACTCCCCGACCCCAAAACTTCAAGGACATCACTTTTCAAATATGTTAGGGTTTTTCCCGATAATCATTCACCGCCTTCCACCAAAAATAAGCCTCTTTCTGGGCCAATTTGTGGCCGCTCAAATGGTAGACCAAACATGATTAGAAAAGTCAGGCCCAAAAGCTCTTTATACAACCAACCTGCCCCTAATTACAACCACAAGCAATGCCCAACAAGGCATAGTAAAAACATTTCTTGCCCTATTTTTCCTCACCTTCATACTCTCCCTACTTCTTCTGAGCTTTTAGACTGCTCGAAGAGCCCCCCGACTTAGTCCCCGGCAAACCTCTAGCACCACAAATAGAGTCAAAAGAAGAACCCACCCACTTAATACAAGCATGAGCCCGCCTGACGAGTACATTAATGCAACCCCTGCTATGTCGGCCCGGCCTAAACAAAGCTCGGTCAACTCATCTGCCGTAAATCAGAGTCCCCCAAATCAGTCACCTCAGAAAAAGCTTGCCCCCACCAAAACCCCAACTAAATAACCCATCGCATTAAGAGCTACTGCCCGACTCCCAAGCGTCTCCGGATAAGGCTCAGCAGCTAATGCTGCTGAATAGGCAAATACAACTAGTATTCCACCCAAATAAATCAAAAACAATACCAAAGACAAAAAAGGCGCCCCGTGCCCAACCAATACCCCACAGCCCATCCCAGATACGACAACCAACCCCAAGGCCCCAAAATAAGGAGAGGGGTTAGAAGCTACCACTATTAAGCCAACAACCAGCCCAAGCATAAAAATACACATAACATAGAGCATCATTCCTACCAGGACTTTAACCAGGACTAATGGCTTGAAAAACCACCGTTGTTATTCAACTACAGGAACCTTTAATGACCAGCCTACGAAAAACCCACCCCCTTCTTAAAATTGCAAACGATGCACTAGTTGACCTCCCAGCCCCCTCAAACATCTCCGCATGATGAAATTTTGGCTCTCTCCTAGGCCTCTGCCTCATTGCTCAAATCCTCACAGGGCTATTTCTTGCTATACACTACACCTCCGACATTGCTACAGCCTTTTCTTCAGTAGCACATATCTGCCGAGATGTTAATTTTGGCTGACTAATCCGCAATATACATGCCAATGGCGCTTCTTTCTTTTTTATCTGCATCTACCTTCACATCGGACGAGGCCTATACTATGGCTCATACTTATATAAAGAAACCTGAAATATTGGAGTAGTCCTTCTCCTTTTAGTAATGATAACTGCATTTGTTGGCTACGTACTTCCCTGAGGTCAAATGTCCTTCTGGGGTGCCACAGTAATTACAAACCTCCTCTCCGCTGTCCCATACGTAGGAAACTCACTAGTACAATGAATCTGAGGTGGTTTTTCAGTTGATAATGCAACCCTAACACGATTCTTTGCCTTCCACTTCCTCCTTCCATTTGTGGTTCTTGCAGCAACAATCCTCCACCTATTATTCCTACATGAAACAGGCTCTAATAACCCAGCAGGTTTAAACTCTGATGCAGACAAAATCCCATTTCACCCTTACTTCTCTTACAAAGACCTGCTAGGCTTTGCCATTATGCTTCTGGCTTTAACAGCCCTTGCCTTATTTACACCAAACTACCTAGGAGACCCAGACAACTTCACCCCTGCAAACCCCCTAGTGACACCTCCCCACATCAAACCAGAGTGATACTTCCTATTTGCATATGCAATCCTACGATCAATTCCAAATAAACTAGGGGGAGTACTTGCCCTGCTTGCCTCAATTCTTGTACTCATGCTCGTCCCCTTCCTTCACACCTCTCAACAACGAGGTTTAACATTCCGCCCAATTTCACAAGTCATCTTCTGGACATTAGTAGCAGACGTAATAATCCTGACCTGAATTGGAGGCATACCTGTTGAACACCCGTACATCATCATTGGACAAATTGCATCAATTGTTTATTTTTCCATCTTTCTAGTCCTTTTCCCCACAGCCGGCTGGCTAGAAAATAAACTTCTTGAAATACCTTGCACTAGTAGCTCAGCGCCAGAGCGCCGGTCTTGTAAACCGGCCGCCGGAGGTTAAAATCCTCCCTATTGCTCAAAGAAGGGAGATTTTAACTCCCACCACTAGCTCCCAAAGCTAGCATTCTAAATTTAACTATTCTTTGAAAGTACATATATGTATTTACACCATATATTTATGTCAACCATATTAATAATTATTTAGGACATATATATGTTTTATCCCCATTAATAGGCTTTGACCATTCATATATCACCATTCTTTCAAGCAATGCAAATTGCATGATATGAAAATTTAACACAACTGCATACTAATAGATATTACCCAATTGATTAGTCCATTTCAAACTAGGCCCTGGTACAGATTTTAAGTACTCATTATACCAAGTATCACCTTCTCTACAAGTCAAAATCCGATGCAGATAAGGAAGACATTTTAGTCAAGCACAGTACCTTCGGTTAATGAAGGTGAGGGGCAAGTGGTCGTGGGGGTTTCACACAGTGAATTATTCCTGGCATTTGGTTCCTATTTCAGGGCCATTTATTGGTATCATTCCCCATTCTTTCCTTGACCCTGGCATAAGTTGTTGGTGGAGTACATTTATAACCGTGACCCCACATGCCGGGCGTTCACTCTAATGGACATGGTTATTTTTTTTTGGTTTCCTTTCACTTGGCATTTCACAGTGCAGAGCTAAGGTTAGTTGACAAGGTTGAACATTTCCTTGTATTGAATAGAAAATGTTCATGGTGAAATGATTTTATTATAAGCATTGCATAACTGATATCAAGAGCATAAATAGTTAGTGGTTTCTCCTAAGATATCTATCACGCGCCCCCCTCGGTTTTTGCGGGTAAAACCCCCCTACCCCCCTAAACTCGTAAGCTATTATTAATCCTGAAAACCCCCCGTAAACAGGAAAGCCTCGAGTTAGAGATATGGGCCCAAAAACGCATCTATTTACATTATTAAAATGATGATTTT